TTTATGTATTTGGCTAAGGTGTAATGAGTTTACATGGGTTGTTTTTCTTTGTGGCAGTATAAGTTCGTTCTCTGAAGGGTGAGGTTTGAGGTATATGAGGAGTAGGCAGACATGGTAGTACTAATTTGTCTGAGAGTGGGTTACGTATATGCGGGAAGGACTGTTTTGGTTTAGGGGTTCGTGGTTGTTATTAGTAGGATATCTCTTTGAGGTTCGTGCCTCAGAGAATAAGGAGTTTAAAAAATTAAAGTAGGGTGCAAATACGTGGTTTAATTTGTCGCTGAGGGTGGCGATTTTTGGGAATTTTTTAAATTTTTTAAAAAAGTGGAAAATTATTGGTTTTTATGTCCTGTAACCATTAATCTAAATGCAGCCCGTTGGGTGGGGTGGGGGCCAAGACATTCAATTCCAGGTGCGATGATAGCATAAAGTCTGGCAAAACACAGTCAGGCGCTCCAGGATGTTGGTTGGAACCTCCTTCCAGGAGCCTCCCGGCAATGCTGATGATTACATACCCCTCCCTACCAGAGGCACCCTATGCATCCAGTGACGAGATTAAGAGGGTGATAGCGCCACACCATCGTGATGTCTTATTTAAGAGGAACGTAGGTGCGATCTTATCTATATGGCCCTGAGGTAGGAACCAAATGCCAGATATAGTTTCAGTATAACCAAGCCCTGTCTATATGGGCCCGGAGCGAGAATACTAGTAGAAGTGGGCGGGTTGCTGGTTTCACGGAGGTTGGTAGATTAAGAGACCAATAATACCTGGTGGATAGTCATGGCCATGCTTGGTAGTCGTGTGCTGTACCTTTTACTGTCAACTAGCTAGTCGAATGTCTTGCGGTTCATGAGCTTTTACAGTACTTGTTTGTAAGCATGGTGTCTGGAGTTGGTATGCACGTTTAGGTTCTATGTGCCATGTATAATTAAGCATTTCCAGTACTGTACATTATTCATGGGGGCTAGCAATAATGCACTAATTACATAATCAATTGAAATATTACATATGCTTGCAAAGTACTTTGAGGTTCGACCATCAATAAGAAGCGAAATAAGCTACCCAGGGAATAGTTTAATATTAGAATTTCAGCTTTGGGTGTTGATGGTAGAATTAAGTATTCTTTCCCTGACTGCCCTAGGAAGAATTTTTCTCCGTCTCTGGTTTACAAGACCGGTGTATTGGGCTATACTACAAGGGCGTCTATCACTTAAGTAACTTGTTTTCGATTAGGGCGGAGAGTGGAATTAAGGTGATGATGATAAGAAAGTATATGATAGACGCTGTTTGGCCTATAGTCATATACGGGTATTCAACTGGTTGACCGCCGATTCATGTGAGTGTTAGTAGGTCGGCAACTAATGTTCAGAATAGGATCTGGGTGATTGGTCGGAATGCTATGCTTTGTTGTTTGGATATGTGTAATGTGGGGATGATTATTAAGATGAGGATTGATAGTATGAGAGCCAGGACGCCGCCTAATTTATTAGGGATAGACCGTAGGATTGCGTATGCGAATAGAAAGTATCATTCTGGTTTAATGTGGGGTGGGGTGTTTAGGGGGTTGGCTAGTGTATAGTTGTCTGGGTCTGTTAGTAGGTCTGGCGAGAATAGGGTTAGGCTTATCAGGAAAAGTAGGAGAAACATTAGTCCAAGGATGTCTTTGATTGTATAGTATGGGTGAAATGGGATTTTGTCAGGTTCTGATGTTATTCCTGATGGGTTACTTGAACCAGTCTCATGCAGAAAGAGAAGGTGGATAGCTGCTAGAGCTGCGATAATGAAGGGTAGGATAAAGTGGAAGGTGAAGAATCGTGTAAGGGTGGCTTTGTCTACTGAGAACCCGCCTCAGATTCATTGAACTAGGTCGGATCCGACGTAGGGAATTGCAGATAGGAGGTTTGTGATAACTGTGGCGCCTCAAAATGATATTTGGCCCCATGGAAGGACGTATCCTATAAATGCGGTTGCCATGGTGGTAAGTAGTAGGATTGTACCGACACCCCAAGTCTTCAGAAAGAGAAATGATCCGTAATACAGGCCTCGACCAATATGTAGGAACAAACAGATGAAAAATGCTGATGCACCGTTAGCATGTAGATATCGGATTATTCAGCCGTAGTTTACGTCTCGGGTGATATGGGCGACTGAGGAAAAGGCAGTAGTAGTGTCTGATGTGTAGTGTATGGCTAGGAATAGGCCTGTGGTGATTTGAATGATTAGGCAAGTACCTAGAAGTGAGCCGAAGTTTCATCAAGCAGAGATATTGGATGGTGTTGGGAGGTCAATGAATGATTCATTGATAATTTTTGCCAGTGGGTGAGTTTTGCGAGGGGAGGTCATTACTATTCTTATAGTTGAAATACAACAATGGTTTTTCATATCATTAGTCATGGTTACAGTCCATGTGGGAATAATGACATATGCTTTATTTTTATTAAGTATTATTTTGGTAATAGGTTTTGTAGGGTTTTCTTCTAAACCTTCTCCTATTTACGGCGGGCTGGTGTTAATTTTTAGTGGTGCTGTAGGTTGTGCGATTACGTTATATTTTGGTGGGTCTTACATGGGTCTTATGGTTTTTTTAATTTATTTAGGTGGGATAATAGTTGTTTTTGGTTATACTGCTGCTATAGCAATTGATGAGTATCCTGATACGTGAGTATCAAGTACTGATATTTTAGGTATATTTGTATTAGGTATTATTATAGAGATGGAGGTGGTGTTCTTGTTGGGTGGGGATCCTAATCTATCTGTAGAGGTTGTAATCAATTATAATACTGTAGCTAGTTGAATGATTTATGAGGGTGAAGGACCAGGATTGATTCGTGAAGATCCTACTGGTGCTGCTGCTTTGTATAATTATGGTGTTTGGGTTGTGTTGGTTACTTGCTGGGCGTTGTTCATAGGAATGCATATTGCTATTGAACTTACTCGGGGTGGGGGTTAAATGTTATATGGTTAGGGTTAGTGCTAAAGTTGGCGGGATAAAGAAGGATAGGAAGTAAAGTTTGATGAGGCCCTTTTGAGTTGATGAGGTCGTGGAGATTGAGATTTGAGTTTGTGTAGTTATTTTTGGCATAGTTTTTTCTAATCAGAAGAGGTCGAGCAGGGTTGAGGTAATGTTTTGGCTTGTGGTTAGGTTTGAATGGGGGCTTAATCGATGTGTAGTGGTTGAGTAGAAGCCTAGTATGTTAGAGAAGTAGAATATTTTTAATGGGGTGCTTAGTTCTATATTGTTAGTTATTAAACTTAGTTCTGTTGCTGCAATAAGTCCTATAATGGTTACGCTTAAGGCTATAAGTTTTAAGTAGAATGGTATGGTGACTTGGGGGTATGAGGCAGGAGGAACGCAATTAGAAATAAGAAACCCGGCGAAAATGCTGCCGACTGCTAGGCGATTGATTGGGTTTATTAGTAAGGGGTTGTTTTCATTAATTGAAACAAGTGTTGTGAAGCGTGGGTATCCTGTTATAGTGAAGAAAATAATACGGATACTGTACACAGCTGTGAGAGCTGTGGCTATTAGGGTAGTTGTTAGTGCTCAGGCGTTTGTATACGACGTGTTGGCGGTCTCGATGATTAGGTCTTTTGAGTAGAATCCTGTGAGGAATGGTATGCCCATAAGTGCAAAACTGCCAATAACGAGGGAGGAGGATGTGAAAGGTAAAGTTTTAAATAGGCCCCCTATTTTGCGGATATCTTGTTCGTTGTTTAGGCTGTGGATAATAGAACCTGCACATAGGAATAGCATAGCTTTGAAGAAGGCGTGTGTGCAGATGTGGAGAAAGGCTAAATGTGGTTGGTTGATGCCAATTGTTACTATTATTAGGCCTAGTTGACTTGAGGTTGAGAATGCTACAATCTTTTTTAAGTCGTTTTGTGTTAGAGCGCAGATTGCTGCAAACAGGGTGGTGATAGCGCCTAGTGATAAAATTATTGTTTGGATGAGATAGTTGTTTTCGATTAGGGGGTGGAAGCGAATAATTAGGAAAACCCCAGCTACAACTATTGTGCTAGAGTGTAGTAGTGCCGAAACTGGGGTGGGTCCTTCTATGGCAGATGGAAGTCATGGGTGTAGGCCGAATTGAGCTGATTTTCCTGTTGCTGCTAGGAGGAGGCTAGTTAGGGGGAAAGAGTTAGAGCATATGTCAAGTATAAATATTTGTTGAATATCTCATGAGTTGGAGTGTAGGAAGAATCATGCTATTGCTAAGATAAGGCCAATATCTCCAATACGATTATATAGGATTGCTTGCAGAGCTGCCGTGTTGGCATCTGTTCGGCCGAACCACCAGCTGATGAGTAGGAATGATATGATGCCTATACCCTCTCAGCCGACAAAAAGTTGAAGTATGTTGTTGGCGGTAATTAGAATTAGTATTGTTACTAGGAAAATAAGTAAGTATTTAAGAAATTGGTTGATGTTAGGGTCTGAGTTCATGTATCATATTGAAAACTCAACAATTGACCAGGTAACGAATAGTGCTACGGGGGTAAATATCATGGAGAAAAAGTCTATTTTAAAGCTTAATGATAATTTGATGGTTTGAATTGTTATTCAATGTCAGTTTGAGATTATTGACTCTTGTCCTATAAAAATGAATACTATCATAGATAGTATGCTAACGGTGAGGGCATAGATAATGGCTAGTTTTACATAGCGGGGGAACAGAGAGATTTTGTTTGGGTTTATGAAAGTTATAACAATAGGTGCTATTAGTGGAATAATTGTTATTAGGATTATGGAAGAGTATATTTTTACTTTTACTTGGAGTTGCACCAATGTTTTTGGCTCCTAAGACCAACGGATTACTTCTATCCTTTAAAAGTTAAGAAAGCCAGGTTGTTAGACTTGGTAGCATGAGTTAGCAGTTCTTGCATACTTTCTTGGTAGCTAAGAAGTTATAAGCTTCTATTATTAGACTCACAATCTGATGTTTTTGTTAAACTATAGCTACAGGGCACCAAGCCTATAATTGTTTTAGGGTTCAGTATGAGTAGTAGTATTGGTGCTATATGCATTAACATTAGTGTATTTTCTCGCGTGAATAGGGGTTTTACATTGCTGGTACTGTATGTTAGTGGCCCTCGTTGTGTTGAGGTAAGCATATGAAGTGAGTACAGAGCTGTAATTAGTATGTTAGACCCCGTAAATATGATAGTGAAGTTAGATCATGAGAAGGACGCTAGGATCGTTAGTAGCTCGCCGATTAGATTGATTGTTGGGGGTAAGGCTAGGTTAGCTAGGTTAGCTAGGAGTCATCAGAGTGCTAGAAGTGGAAATAGAGCTTGAAGGCCTCGAGTGAATATTATAGCTCGGCTGTGAACTCGCTCATAGTTTGAATTTGCTAGGCAGAATAGTAAGGATGAGGTGAGTCCGTGAGCGATCATTAGGATAATTGCGCCGGTGAGGCTTCAGGGGGTTTGGATGAGAATTGCTAGAATTACAAGTGCTATATGGCTAACAGAGGAGTAGGCAATTAGTGATTTTAGGTCGGCTTGTCGTAGGCATATGTAGCTTGTTATAACTATACCCCATAGTGATAGAATCAGAAATGGGTAGCTTATTTTTTCTGTTATGGGGTCAAGTATAGGAGTGATCCGTATTATTCCGTAACCACCTAGTTTTAGTAGAACTGCTGCAAGTACCATTGAGCCTGCAATTGGAGCTTCAACGTGGGCTTTGGGTAGCCATAGGTGAAGTCCGTATAGAGGTATTTTAACTATAAAGGCTATTATGCAGCCTAGTCATATGATATTGTTAGTTCAAGTTGGTGACACTTGTTTAGTACTGATTATTGTTGCAAGTAAGCTTAAGGACCCTGAGTTACTTAGGTGGTAGAGGAGGGTGATTAGTAGGGGCAGAGATCCTGCTAATGTGTAGAATAGGAAGTATGAGCCGGCGTTGAGGCGCTCTGGTTGGTAGCCCCAGCGAGTAATAATAATTAAGGTAGGAATTAGGGTAGTTTCGAATAAGATGTAAAATAGAACTAGCTCAGTGGCCGAGAATGTTATGATTAGGGAAATTTGTAGGAGGATTAATATTGATAGGTATAGTTTTTTTCGGGGAATGGGGTCGTTGTACAGGTGTTGTTGTGTTGCTATGAGTATTAGGGGTAGTAGTCAGGCTGTTAGTATTAGTAAGGGTGATGTTAATGGGTCTGAAAAGAAAGTTAGTGACACATTGCATGAGTTGTTTGGTATGTACAGTACTAGAAGTGTGAAAATGTTGACTAGTAGGCTGCAGGTTATTGTGTTGATTCATATCATGTGAGTTTTTGATAATCATATGGCTGGTAGTACTATAATTGTTGATATTATAATTTTTAACATTGGAGTAAGTTTAAATTTTGTACATAATCTAACCCATATGTGTTAGAAATTATAACTAGAAGGGCTAAGCCGACTGCAGCTTCGCATGCGGCAAATACTAGTAGGGTAATGGGTATTATGTACGCTAACATTAGATGCATGTTTAAGGCATTAAGTGTAATAGTAATAAATAACGATAGTATTATGCCCTCCAAGCATAGTAGTGATGACATTAGATGGGACCGGTATACTAGCAGTCCTAGTAATGATATAAGATATGCTAGCATTACGTTGATGTAGATAAAGGGCACTTTGGTAAATATGAGTATTCATAATCTAATGAGTCGAAATCATTTGTTTTAAATAAACTATTTACCAATTCAACCCAGTCCAACCCCTTTTGAGTTCACTCGTACACTAACCCTAACACAAGAATAATTAGCAGAATAAAGGTTGTATTGATTGTTAGCATTAAGTTATTTGTTTGGGTTGCTCATGGCAGGGGGAGTAGTAGAGCAATTTCCAGGTCGAATAGGAGGAATGTAATCGCAACCAAGAAGAATTTTATAGAGAAGGGGAGGTGGGCGGAGGTTGTAGGGTCGAACCCGCATTCGTACGGGTTATGTTTTTCTGTGTATACGTTTAATTGTGGGATTCAAAATGTGATAGTGATAAGAAGTAGGGATAGGAGGGCGGTAGTTGTCAGGGTTAGTACTAAATTTATTACTCTCTCTCGAGCTTGTCGAGACCTATTAATTGGAAGTCAATTGTACTGTTTATACTAAGAGAGTAAGATCCTCATCAGTAGATAGAGATGTAGAGGAATAGTCATACTACATCTACGAAGTGTCAGTATCATGCTGCAGCTTCAAATCCGAAGTGATGGTTAGATGTGAAGTGGTATAGTTGTTGACGGAAGTAGCAGGTAGTGAGGAAAGTGGTTCCGATAATGACGTGAAGTCCGTGGAAACCTGTAGATATAAAGAATGTGGATCCGTAAATCCCATCGGAGATGGTAAATGAGGTATCAGAATATTCTGATATTTGGAGGTAGGTGAAGTAAGTTCCTAGTGCGATGGTTATAAGAAGTGCTTGAGCTGACTCTTTTCGGTTGGCTTCTATTAGGCTGTGGTGGGCTCAAGTAATTGTTACTCCTGAGGCCAGTAGTACGGCTGTATTTAGAAGGGGCACTTCTATAGGATCTAGCGGGAAAATGCCTGTAGGGGGCCATTGCCCTCCTGTTTGTGGGGTTGGGGCTAAACTGGAGTGGTAGAACGCTCAGAAGAAGCCGGCGAAGAAGAAGACTTCTGAGATAATAAACAAGACTATGCCATATCGAAGGCCTTTTTGAACAGGAGTAGTGTGATGACCTTGGTATGTGCCTTCTCGCACTACGTCGCGCCATCACTGAAATATAGTTATAGCGCTGGCTAGTAGACCAGCGATGAGTAGAAGGGTGTAGTAGAAGTGAAATCATATGATTAAACCAGATGTTAGGAGGAAGGCTGATAGGGCTCCTGTTAGTGGTCAAGGGCTTGGGTTAACTATGTGGTAAGCATGTGCTTGGTGTGTCATTAAGAGTTATCGTGTAAATATAGACTTACTAGCAGAGTGAATACGTAGGCTTGGATGAAGGCTACGCCTAGCTCCAGGGTGATTAGTAGGATGATAATAATAATGGTGATTGTGGAGGAGGATAAATAAATAGATATAAGAGTTAGTGCGGTGTCTCCAAGTAGATGTATTAGTAGATGTCCTGCTGTGATGTTAGCTGTCAGTCGTACGGCTAAAGCTACTGGTTGAATAAATAGACTGATCGTTTCAATAATAATTAGTATAGGAATAAGTGGAGCGGGGGTTCCTTGTGGTAGGAAGTGGGCAAGGGATGATTTTGTTTTAAATCGAAGGCCTATGAGTACAGTTGCCGCTCATAGGGGAATTGCTATGCCTAGGTTTATTGACAGTTGAGTGGTAGGTGTAAATGCATAGGGAGTAAGTCCGAGAATATTGTTAATGGCAATAAATGTGATTAGGGATAGAAGTATGAGAGACCAGGTTCGTCCCTTAGGGGTGTGGCTTACTATTATTTGTTTTAGGGTAAGTTGAATTAATCATTGTTGAATAGAGGAGGATCGGTTGCTGACTAAATTTTTAGATGGCACCATTAGTATGGCGGGGAGTATGATAATTAGAACTACCAGGGGGATTCCTAGTATTGTTGGGGTATTGAAGGAGGTAAATAGATTTTGGTTCATTTTAGGTTTCAAGTTGTATTATGTTTTTGTGTCTTTATTAATTTTGATGACGGGTTGATGTGAAAAGTGAAATTTAATAATTTTAGTTGTATTACGAAAAATAAGGTTGCAATTATAGAGATAATCACCATTGGTCATGGTGATATATTTAGTTGGGGCACTCGCTGCAGAGAGGGTGTCCTCTCAGTCTTTAACTTAAAAGGTTAATGCTAGGCTAGCTCTACAGCGATACAATGTATAAGTATGAGGCTCATACTTCGAAATCTTGGAAGTAGATAAATTCTAGGACGATCGGTATAAAGCTGTGGTTAGATCCGCAAATTTCTGAGCATTGCCCATAGAATAGGCCTGGTCGTATAGAGGCTAGTATGGCTTGATTTAAACGTCCTGGGATTGCATCTGTTTTTACACCTAGTGATGGTACAGCTCAGGAATGTAGTACGTCTTGTGATGTAATTAGTATACGAATATCTGCTTCTATTGGTAGGGTTGTTCGGTTATCTACTTCAAGGAGTCGAAATTCTCCGGGCTCTAGGAAATATGTTGGTATGATGTAGGAGTCGAAATATAGGTCTTCATAGTCGGAGTATTCGTAGCTTCAGTACCATTGGTGGCCGATAGCTTTAAGTGTTAGGTATGGTTTATTGAACTCATCTGTTATGTACAGGATGCGTAAGGATGGAAGGGCAATTATGATTAGGATAAGGGCGGGTAGGATCGTTCAGATTGTTTCAATCTCTTGGGCGTTTATAGTGCTTGTGTGGGTGAGTTTGGTAGTAAGTATAATAGAAATAGTATATAGGACTAGTGAGCTGATTAAGAAAATAATTATAAGAGCGTGGTCGTGAAAGGCGATAAGTTCCTCTATAATGGGAGATGTAGCGTTTTGTAGGCCTAATTGAGCTGGTGTTGCCATTAAGATATATAGATAATTAATCTATGATTTGACTTTGACAAAGTCATGTAATTACTTTACTAATATCTTATTGAAAAAGTCATAGGGTCTATGGGATTGGCTTGAAACCAATTTTTGGGGGTTCAAATCCTTCCTTTTTCGCTTAGGGCTTTTACATAAGTAGCTTCTTCAAATGTGTGGAATGGGGGAGGACATCCGTATAGCCATTCTAGATTAGTTGATAGTTGTTCGATGGTGGAAACTTTACGCTTAGAAGAGAATGCTTCTCAGATTATAAAAATTATAAGGATTACTGCTGTTAGTGAAATAAATGAGCCTACAGATGAAATAATATTTCATGTAGTATAAGCGTCGGGGTAGTCTGAGTATCGTCGGGGTATTCCGGATAGGCCGAGGAAGTGCTGTGGGAAAAAGGTTAAGTTTACGCCTACAAACATGATAGTGAAATGTACTTTAGCATAGGTTTGGTCAAGTGTGTAACCTGAGAATAGTGGGAATCAGTGAATAAATCCTCCTATAATAGCAAATACTGCCCCTATAGATAGAACGTAGTGGAAGTGTGCTACTACATAGTATGTGTCATGTAGCACGATATCTAGTGATGAGTTAGCTAGTACAATTCCTGTCAGCCCACCTACGGTGAAGAGGAAGATGAAGCCTAGGGCCCATAGTATTGCGGGAGATCATTTGATGTTACCACCGTGTAGAGTAGCTAATCAACTAAATACTTTTACCCCGGTAGGGATGGCAATAATTATAGTGGCTGATGTAAAGTATGCGCGAGTATCGACATCCATACCGACTGTAAACATATGGTGAGCTCATACGATAAACCCTAAAAAGCCGATAGACATTATAGCTCAAACTATGCCCATGTAACCAAACGGTTCTTTTTTATTAGAGTAATATGTTACAATATGTGAGATTATTCCGAATCCTGGGAGGATGAGAATGTATACTTCGGGGTGACCAAAGAATCAGAATAGGTGTTGGTACAGAATAGGATCACCGCCGCCAGCAGGGTCGAAGAAAGTGGTGTTAAGGTTTCGGTCAGTTAGTAATATAGTAATTCCGGCAGCTAATACAGGTAGGGAGAGTAGGAGAAGAACTGCTGTAATTAATACGGATCACACGAATAAGGGGGTTTGGTATTGGGTTATAGCAGGAGGTTTCATGTTAACAATTGTGGTGATGAAGTTAATGGCCCCTAAAATAGAGGACACGCCTGCTAGGTGTAGTGAGAAAATGACTAAATCTACAGAGGCGCCTGGGTGGGACATATTTCCTGCTAGAGGTGGGTATACTGTTCAGCCAGTTCCGGCGCCGGCTTCTAGGGTTGAGGATGCTAGTAGGAGAAGAAGTGATGGAGGCAGAAGTCAGAAGCTCATATTATTCATTCGAGGGAATGCTATGTCGGGAGCACCAATTATCAGAGGGACAAGTCAGTTGCCAAACCCTCCGATTATGATGGGTATAACCATGAAGAAAATCATAATAAATGCGTGAGATGTAACAATGACATTGTACACATGGTCATCTTCTAGTAAGCTTCCAGGTTGACCTAGTTCTGCTCGGATAAGTAGACTTAGAGCTGTTCCTACAGCTCCTGCTCATGCGCCAAATAGCAAGTATAGTGTTCCGATATCTTTATGATTGGTTGAGAATAATCAGCGGTTTACGAACATAGGTAGGAGGTAAAATGGCTGAGAGTAAGCATTAGACTGTAAATCTAAAGACAGAGGGGTAGTCCCTCTTTTTACCAGCCCTGAGGTGATTTATCATATTGAATTGCAAATTCAAAGAAGCAGCTTCAACTCTGCCGGGGCTTCTCCCGCCTTTTTTTCCTGACGGCGGGAGAAGTAGATTGAAGCCAGTTGATTAGGTTATTTAGCTGTTAACTAAATTTTTGTGGGTTAAAGTCCCATCGATCTAGTAAGGGCTTAGCTTAATTAAAGTAATTGATTTGCGTTCAGTTGATGCAGAGTAGAGTTTTGCAGTCCTTATGAATGGTGCAGAAATTAAGTATAGTTTACTTACTAAGGGCTTTGAAGGCCCTTGGTCTTATTAACCTAAATTTCTATGTCATGAGTATTAGTGGGGTTAGGGGTAAGAGGAAGGTGGAGGAGATTATGAGAGGGGGTAGGAGGGGTATTGGTTTTATGTGCTTTAGTTGTCAGTTGATTTTAGTGTTGTTGGATGTTGGGAACATTGTCATTGAGATGGCGTATGTTAGGCGCATGTAAAAGTAGAGGTTTATAAGTGTTAGTATAGCTATTGTGAGGGGAATAATTAGGTTGTTGTTTTTTGTGAGTTCTAGTATAATGGCTCACTTAGGTGAAAAGCCTGTTAGAGGGGGTAACCCCCCTAAGGATATTATTATTAGTGGGATTATGGGCATTATTCAAGTTAGTTTGTTTCAGGTGTAGGATAGTGACAAGGTTGTTACGTTTGAGTTTGAGTAGAAGGTTATGAATGAGGAGATTGTTAGTAGAATGTAAATAATTAGGGTTAGGGTAGTAATGTTTGGGCTGTAGTGTAGAACCGCTAATATTCAGCCTATGTGGGTAATTGAGGAGTAAGCTAGGATTTTGCGAAGTTGTGTTTGGTTAAGTCCACCTCAGCTGCCGATTATGATTGATAGAACTGAGATTGTAAGGAGTATGTTAGTGTTTATTGATGGGAAAATTTGTAGTATAATTGATATAGGGGCGATTTTTTGTCATGTAAGGACAACTATGGCTGGGATTAGGGGGATCCCTTGGGTTACCTCTGGGAGTCAGAAGTGAAATGGAGTTATTCCTAGTTTTATGGTTAGGGCAATTAGTATAATTGTAGATAGTATATCGATAGGGGGGCTAATTGATCATTGTCCGGAAATTAAGTTGTTTAGGAAGATAGCTATTAGGAGGATTAATGATGCTGTTGCTTGGATTAGGAAATACTTGGTTGATGCTTCTGTGGATCGAGGTTTTGTGTTTTTGGCTAGTACTGGGATAATGGCCAGTATGTTTAATTCTAGGCCCATCCAGATTAGAAATCAGTGCGAGCTTAGGATTGTGATTGTGGTTCCTGTTACGATAGTAAAGGAGATTATGAGGTGTGATAGGGGGTTGATTTTAGTACGGGAAGGGTTAAACCGACATTTTCGGGGTATGGGCCCGATAGCTTATTTAGCTGACCTTACTGTTTAGAATATGGTGTAATAGGTAGCACGGAGAGTTTTGAGTTCTCAGGTATAGGTTCAATTCCTGTAGTTCTAGAAATAAGAGGATTTAAACCTCTATCATTTACTCTATCAAAGTAACTCTTTTATCAGACATATTTCTTATGTTTGGGGTGGGATGCCTGATGTTAGGGCGGGTATTGAAATGTACCACATACATAATGCTAGTGTAAGTGGTAAAAAGTTTTTTCATAGTAGATGTATTAATTGATCGTAGCGGAAGCGGGGGTATGCTGTTCGAATTCATAGGAATAGGGTGGTTAACAGTAGAGTTTTGGTTATAAAGTTGATTGTGTAGGTTTCTGGTACTGTTATATCATGTGGTGCTGCTAGGAAGATAGTGGTGGTTAGAGCATTTATTATAATAATGTTTATGTACTCTGCTATAAAGAATAGGGCGAATGACCCTGCGGCATATTCAATGTTGAATCCTGAGACTAGTTCAGATTCGCCTTCTGTTAAATCAAAGGGAGCTCGGTTGGTTTCTGCTAGTGTTGAGATAAATCATATTATAGCCAGGGGTCATGATGGAAATAATAGTCAGGAGTGTTCCTGTGTTGTAATTAGTGATTGAATGTTGAATGAGCCGCTTATTAGTAGGGTTGATAGGAGGATGATAGCGAGGGTAACTTCGTACGAGATTGTCTGGGCTACAGCTCGTAGTGCGCCAATTAGTGCGTAGTTTGAGTTAGATGCTCACCCGGATCACAGGATTGAGTATACGGCTAGACTTGACGTTGCTAGAATAAATAGGAGGCCCAGGTTGAAATTTACTAGGGGGTGTGGTATGGGGAGAGGTGTTCATAAGAGTAGAGCGATTGAGAGGGCTAAGGTAGGGGCGGTTAAGTAGAGGGTTGTGGTGGATGTAGTGGGTAGCAGCGGTTCTTTTGTAAATAATTTTATGGCATCTGCGATTGGTTGTAGTGTTCCGTAGGGACCTACAATGTTAGGACCTTTTCGAAATTGTATGTAACCTAATACTTTTCGCTCTGTGAGTGTTAAAAATGCTATGGCGACTAGGGCTGATAAGATTACTACTAGTAGATTGATTGTGAACATGGTGTTAAGGAGAGGAGTTGAACCTCTGGTAGTAAAGTTTTAAGTTTTATGCATTTACCGGGCTCTGCCACCTTAACAAGCCCTGTTCTTGGGTGAAGTGGTAGTATGTGAGATTAAGATGTTGGTCATCTGATTTTTGAGGGCGCTTTGCGAAGTAGGCCCTATTTCTCTTGTCCTTTCGTACTGGGAGGAATGTTTAATAGATAGAAACCGACCTGGATTGCTCCGGTCTGAACTCAGATCACGTAAGACTTTAATCGTTGAACAAACGAACCCTTAATAGCTTCTGCACCATTAGGATGTCTTGATCCAACATCGAGGTCGTAAACCCTATTGTCGATATGGACTCTAAAATAGGATTGCGCTGTTATCCCTAGGGTAACTTAGTCCGTTGATCAAGTTATTGGGTCAATAGTTGTAAGTTTACTTAGACTAGTAAGGTCTTAGTATGTGCTTTTCGGAGGTTTTGTTATACTCCGAGGTCACCCCAACCAAAATTTATAGTACATTGACGGTGGGTTGTTGCCTGGTAGGTTTTTAAGGTATTGGTTTGTACTATTGAATTGAAGCTCCATAGGGTCTTCTCGTCTTATTTTAGCATATCCGCCTCTTCACGGATAGGTCAATTTCACTGATTGAAAGTAAGAGACAGTTAAACCCTCGTGTGGCCATTCATACAAGTCCCTATTTAGAGAACAAGTGATTATGCTACCTTTGCACGGTCAGGGTACCGCGGCCGTTGAACATATGTCACTGGGCAGGCAGTGCCTCTAATACTGGAGATGCTAGAGGTGATGTTTTTGGTAAACAGGCGGGGGTAAAGTTTGCCGAGTTCCTTTTACTTTTTTTAATCTTTCCTGAATGCATACCTGTGTCGGGTCAACAGTTTAGTAAATTAATAAGTTAAGTTATAGTGTGTTTTAATTGTACTGTTAACTAGCAGTAGTTGTTTCGGTCTGTAATAAGCTTATGCGGGGAGAATAATTTCATGTTACTTATATTAACATTATTGCTTCTATTAAATAATAGATTAGTCCAATTTGTTTAAGGAGTTCGGTGTAGTTAGTGGGATTAGAAGTAAGGGTATATTGAGCTTGAACGCTTTCTTAATTGGTGGCTGCTTTTAGGCCAACTATGGTAGTTATATGGCTTACTCTCTATAAAAGGTTGTTTCCTAGGGTCTGAAGAGCTGTCCCTCTTTAGACTAACAGTCAAAATTACATAAGGATTGTGTGATTCTGGGGGTAATTTTAAAGCTGAACTAAGATTCTGTCTTGGACAACCAGCTATCACCAAGCTCGGTAGGTTTGTCGCCACTACCCAAAGATCTTCCCACTATTTTGCCACATAGACGGGTGTGCTCTTTAGCTGTCCCTGGGTAGCTCGCTTGGTTTCGGGGGACATTATTTAAGTTCTCTTTATAAGGCTATTTCTAGTTAGTTCATTATGCAGAAGGTAGAAGGGTTTGTCTTTGCTTTTTTATGCTTTTAGGTTTTTATCTTTCCCTTGCGGTACTGTGTCTATTGCGCCTGGAGTCCAATTTCTATCACCCATACTTTTGTGATTGGTAAATGATTTATTTGGTGTGACTAGATAGTATAAACGGGGGGGGGGGGGGGTTGGGCTAGGGTTAGCTCAAAACGATCATTTTTATGAGGTCTTCTGGGTGTAAGCCAGATGCTTTAATCTAAGCTACGTTTTGGTTTGTCCAAGCGCACTTTCCAGTACGCTTACCATGTTACGACTTATCCCCTCTATATCAGTGTAAAGTGGTTTATTGTTAATATACTTTTGTGTGATGTTTGAGGAGGGTGACGGGCGGTGTGTGCGTGCTTAATGGCCTTGTTTCAATCAAGCTCTCTATTCTTGGTTTACTGCTAAATCCACCTTGGACCCTTAGTTTCATAAGGGTTATCGTATGATTTTCTGAATTAGAAAATGTAGCCCATTTCTTCCCACGTCATTGGCTGCACCTTGACCTAACGTTTTTATGATGATACTTCCGCTTACTATGCGATCATTAGGGAGTTTGCTGAAGATGGCGGTATACAGGCTGATGGCAAGAGGTGGTGAGGTTTATCGGGGTGTATCGATTATAGAACAGGCTCCTCTAGACGGATGTAAAGCACCGCCAGGTCCTTTGAGTTTCAAGCTGTTGCTTGTAGTGTTCTGGCGAATAAGTTTGTTGGTTGAGTTACTGAGGTTTAGGGCTAAGCATAGTGGGGTATCTAATCCCAGTTTGTACCTTAGCTATAGTGTATTCAGAGTATTAAAGCCACTTTCGTAGTTTATTTCACTGCAACTGTGGTTTTTTACGACTTAGTTGTAGGTTAGCTTTATTGTACTTGGATTCAAGTCTTAAACACCCTTTACGCCGGGCTCTATTAACTCGAGTCAATCGTATGGCCGCGGTGGCTGGCACGAAATTGACCGACTCTGGTGGTCAGTGTAGCTTAGTTAAACTTTCGTTCATTGCTAAAAGTTTATCACTGCTGTTTCCCGTGGGGGCGTGGCTAAGCAAAGTGTTTTGAGCTGCATGATGCGTGCTTGATACTCGCTCCTCATGTTTTGGTTGAGGGCATTCTCACAGGGCTGTGGATGCTTGCATGTGTAATCTCACTGAAAGCTAATAGAAAGGCTAGGACCAAACCTATGTGTTTATGGGGTTATACTTGCCCATCTAGACATTTTCAGTGTCTTGCTTTAAAATTAAGCTACATTAAC